ATGCAACGATGGTTCTTTTCTACTAATCATAAAGACATTGGTACATTATATTTTATTTTTGGGGCATGAGCTGGAATAGTGGGTACATCCCTTAGATTGATTATTCGTGCTGAACTTGGTCAACCAGGTACATTAATTGGTAATGATCAAATTTATAATGTAGTAGTTACCGCACATGCTTTTGTAATAATTTTTTTTATGGTTATACCTATTATAATTGGGGGATTTGGTAATTGACTTGTACCATTAATATTAGGGGCCCCAGATATAGCTTTTCCTCGTATAAATAATATGAGATTTTGGTTATTACCACCCTCCTTAACTCTCCTTCTTATAAGTGGCATAGTAGAAAGAGGAGTTGGTACTGGTTGAACTGTCTACCCTCCCCTTGCGGCTGCAATTGCTCACGCAGGGGCCTCTGTTGATATGGGTATTTTCTCCCTTCATCTTGCAGGAGTCTCTTCTATCCTAGGCGCCGTAAATTTTATAACAACAGTTATTAATATACGCTCTTTTGGTATAACAATAGATCAAATACCTTTATTTGTTTGAGCTGTATTTATTACCGCTATTCTCTTATTACTATCTTTACCGGTGCTAGCAGGTGCTATTACTATACTTCTTACCGACCGTAATCTAAATACGTCATTCTTCGATCCAGCTGGGGGTGGTGATCCAGTACTATATCAGCACTTATTTTGATTTTTTGGTCACCCAGAGGTGTACATTCTCATTTTACCTGCCTTTGGGATAATCTCGCACATTGTAAGTCAAGAATCCGGTAAAAAGGAGTCTTTTGGTACTTTAGGTATAATTTATGCAATACTGGCAATTGGTATTTTAGGGTTCGTTGTTTGAGCTCACCATATATTTACTGTAGGGATAGATGTAGACACCCGGGCTTACTTTACTTCAGCTACAATAATTATTGCTGTGCCAACCGGAATTAAAATCTTTAGGTGACTTAGAACCCTTCATGGAACTCAAATTAATTATAGACCTTCAATAATTTGGGCCTTAGGATTTATCTTCCTATTCACCGTGGGAGGTTTAACTGGAGTGGTATTAGCTAATTCCTCGCTCGATATTATTTTACATGATACTTATTATGTAGTGGCCCATTTCCACTATGTTCTCTCTATGGGAGCTGTATTTGGTATTTTTGCCGGTATTGCCCATTGATTCCCCTTATTTACTGGCGTATCTTTAAACCCTAAATGAATAAAAATTCACTTTTTAGTTATATTCATTGGTGTTAATACTACTTTCTTCCCTCAGCATTTCCTGGGCCTAAACGGAATACCTCGTCGATACTCCGACTACCCAGATGCTTTTACAACATGAAATATTATCTCTTCAATAGGATCTATAATTTCCTTTTCAGCTTCCCTAGCTTTTATAGTAATTGTTTGAGAAGCATTAACCTCGAGCCGACCTGTTCTTTTCTCCCCTTATATACCATCCTCAATCGAGTGAAATCACTCCTACTCCACCTGCTCGACCTATTCTTATATAGAAATTCCTCTAATTACTAAATTCTAAAATGGCAGAAAGATGTATAGGATTTAAGCTCCTACTAGGAAGTGTTAGCTTCTTTTAGAATTATTTTAATGGCAACATGATCGCACTTAGGCTTTCAAGATAGGGCTTCCCCTTTAATAGAGCAATTAATTTTCTTCCATGATCACATTATATTAGTTCTTGTACTTATTATTACTTTTGTAGGATATATACTATCATCAGTTTTATTAAATTCTTTTATCAACCGATACATACTTGAACACCAAACTATTGAATTAATTTGAACTGCTATCCCCGCCGTTATTCTTATTTTTATTGCTCTCCCTTCTTTACGACTTTTATACCTACTTGATGAGGTAAACACCCCTTCTATAACCCTTAAAACAATTGGGCACCAATGATACTGGAGCTATGAATATTCCGATTTTTTAAATGTAGAGTTTGATTCATATATAATCCCTACTAATGAGTTAGATTCCTCAAACTTCCGACTTTTAGATGTTGACAACCGCACTATTCTTCCTATAAACACTCAAACCCGCATTATTATTAGTGCTGCAGATGTTATTCATTCTTGAACCATCCCTGCCCTAGGTATTAAAGCAGATGCAATTCCAGGACGCCTAAACCAAGTGAGATTTTTAATTACACGACCTGGTTTATTTTATGGTCAATGCTCAGAAATCTGTGGTGCTAATCATAGGTTTATACCTATTGTAATTGAAAGGATTTCTACAAATTCCTTTCTAAACTGGGTTTCCTCTTATTCAGATTCGCCCGATGACTGAAAGTAAGTGTAGGTCTTTTAAACCTATTATAGTATTCGCCTACTTCTGGTGATAGAAATTAGTTAATTCATAACACTAACTTGTCATGTTAGAGTAATCTTATAGATATTTCTAAATGCCTCAGATAGCGCCACTAATGTGACTGTGCCTTTATATTTTTTTCCTTTTATGTCTCATACTCTTTATAACAACTAATCATTTTATTAAGCCGTTTGAAAAAATTAACTCTGAGGTTATACTCTCACACTCTGTTCAATCTCCTTGAAAATTATAGCCAATTTATTCTCAATTTTTGAACCTTCTTCAAGAATTTTCTCTTTATCAGTAAATTGAATATCTGCTCTCCTGGGACTGATATTTATCCCCTACCTATATTGAGCTTCTCCTTCTCGTTGATCATTTTTGTGAAGAAAAATCACTTACACTTTACATAAAGAATTTAAAGCTCTCCTATCTTCATCTCACATGGGAACCTCTATGTTATTTATCAGGTTATTTAGTTTAATTGTATTTAATAATTTTTTAGGTCTCCTGCCTTATGTATTTACAAGGTCGAGCCATATAGTAATAACCTTATCGCTATCTCTACCACTATGGATTACGCTAATAATCTCGGGGTGAATTAACCATACTCAGCATATATTTGCGCATTTAGTGCCCCAGGGTACTCCTTTTGTGCTAATGCCTTTTATAGTTCTAATTGAGACTATTAGAAACGTCATTCGCCCAGGAACCTTGGCTGTCCGTCTGGCGGCAAACATGATTGCTGGTCACTTATTATTAACATTACTGGGGAATACTGGTCCCTCTCTTGCTTCTCTCTTTGTTCTATCAATTCTTATCTTTTCCCAGATCCTCTTACTAACATTAGAATCCGCTGTTGCGATTATTCAGTCTTATGTATTTGCTGTTTTAAGAACTCTTTATACTAGAGAAATTAACTAATGACATCATCACATGGAAATCATCCTTATCATTTAGTGGATATCAGGCCTTGACCCCTTACAGGTTCTATCAGCGCAATAATACTTACTACAGGTTTAGTTAAATGATTTCATCAATATAACATAAATTTACTTATTTTAAGATTAATCGCCACCTTGCTAACAATAATTCAGTGGTGGCGGGATGTGACCCGAGAAGGTACATACCAAGGTCTTCATACCTCTGTTGTCGTAAGGGGATTACGGTGGGGGATAATTTTATTTATTGTATCTGAAATTTTATTTTTCTTTTCCTTTTTTTGAGCCTTTTTCCATAGAAGACTTGCCCCTGCTGTTGAAATTGGAATAAATTGGCCTCCTTCCGGCATTCAGCCTTTTAATCCGTTTCAGATTCCCTTACTTAATACCACTATTTTGTTATCATCTGGAGCTACCGTAACATGGGCTCACCACTCTATTATAGAATCTAACCATGACCAAGCAATTCAAAGCCTAGGGTTAACTATTATCCTGGGTGTTTACTTTACCATATTACAGGCTTTTGAATATATTGAAGCATCCTTTACTATCGCCGACTCAGTATTTGGCTCCACATTCTTTGTTGCAACTGGCTTCCATGGCCTACATGTTATTATTGGGACCTCCTTTCTCTTTGTTTGTTTCTTACGTCTATTTAATTGTCATTTTTCATCAAATCATCACGTAGGATTTGAGGCTGCTGCATGGTATTGACATTTTGTAGATGTAGTGTGATTATTCTTATATGTATTTATTTACTGATGAGGTGGTTATTTTTTTAATATAACCAAGTATATCTGACTTCCAATCAGAAAGTCTAGTTTCTAGAAAAAATAATTCTAACTATATTGCTACTCTCTTTGATTACAATCCTTATTTGCCACCTTGTCATAGGCCTAGCATCTGTTATCTCCAAAAAAATAGTCCTAGACCGAGAAAAAAACTTCCCCTATGAATGTGGGTTTGATCCTAAGGGATCAGCTCGGTTGCCGTTTTCCCTGCGATTTTTTCTTATCGCAGTAATTTTTTTGATTTTTGACGTTGAAATTACTCTGCTTCTGCCCTTAGCCTCTGTGTTTAATATTACTAGTGTCTTCTCTTGGCTATTTACTAGGACTTTGTTCCTAATTATTCTTTTACTTGGACTCTATTATGAGTGGGTTCAAGGTGCCCTAGAGTGGTCTACATAATTAAGGCCATAGTCAATATACATAAATGACATGTGAGTTGCATTCATAAGGAGTTCTAAGAACTGGTTTTATATTATAATCTAATTAGAAAGCGAAATTTATTGCATTTAGTTTCGACCTAAACTTTGGCCTTACGCCTCTAATTATTGATAGAAGCCAAAATAGAGGCATATCACTGTTAATGATAAAATTGAATTTTTTCCTATCAAGGGAGTATTAAGACAAAGGGAAAGCTTCTAACTTTTTTTTAAGCGGTTAAAATCCGTTTATACTCCTGTTTTTATGGTGTAAGTAAACACATTACACTTTCATTGTAAGACTGAAACTTTTATTTCTAAAAACTCAACTTATTTTTATATGTTTAATAACTCTGATTATTAAATGTATTCTCATTAGACGAGATGTTTAAATACAACAATAAAATTATCATCTATAATTCTCTATTAACCCGGGACTTAAATTTATTTATAATAAACCTTCTTCTGTAGGCAATAATAATTTATTATTTATTTGTCACAGGCCATACTGCCCATTAATTATATTAAATTAAGATTAATAATTACTGATTTTAAAATTTATTTAATTTACTTTATTTGATACTGTACCAATTCACTCTCGACCATTATTAACCCCTGCTAAATTTGCAAGTTTAAATACTTTTGTGTAAAGTACTTAAGTTTTAAGTTTTTAATCCAGTTTTACATCCTATTTACCCTATTACCCCTGACGTCACCATTCATTACCACGCGGGTTAAACTAGTCCCTCTTCTTTTTATTAATTATAATTATTGTTCTAGTTTTATAAAACAGTGAAATTTTGATATCTTGTCGCTCCTTTAATATATAAATTATAATTAAATCTATTTGTTATTTACTCAGGGTAACAAATTACATCTTTAGCGCCACAAGCTGATATTTTTTTTAAACTACCTGAATTATTTATAGAGCTACTCACTCTCATTTGCAGCTTCAATGCAATATTCTTCTAATAAATTATATAAATTAAATAAATATGCAATATTGCAGCAATCATACTAACAACAAATATTTTTATAAAAACTTTAACACTATTCAGTTGTAGATAATTTAAAATAAAAAAAGACTTGGAGAATAAGTAATACAAACCCTGTCCACCATAAAATTCAAATCAACCTTTATCTCCTACCTTTTGTACTAGTCCTCCCCTAGTTAAAATAATTTCCCTATTTTTTATAGAACTTAGCAAAGGTATAAATCACATTGAGCCTGCTATAACAACAAATTTATACTTACCTACTCTCCTTAATTCATATGTAATATTTATTATGTTTAATAAATACCCTGTCACCCCTCCTGCTACACTAATAAATAATACTACCATTTTTATAGTTAAATTTATACAAATTATATATGGATCTGGAAAAAGTATTCAACATAAAACTGACCCTCCAAAAATAGCCCCTATACCTAGCACTCTTATTGAATTAGTTATAGTAAAATCTTCGTCAGAAATATTTATCATGGGATTAATATTGCACCTTCCTCTTAACGTATAAAAAATTAACCGTAAAGTATATATTACTGTTAAACCTGTGGCCATAATATATAAAATTAAAGCAATAAAATTCACCCATCTTAAAAAAGCAATCTCTAAAATTATATCTTTTGAATAAAATCCTGCTAAAAATGGAAATCCACATAAAGCTAAATTAGAAATTGATATATAGGATACTGTCAAAGGCATATGACTCACTAGTCTACCCATAACCCGGATATCTTGATAGCCGCCTACCCTATGAATTACCACTCCTGCGCATATGAATAACAGGGCCTTGAACAAAGCATGGCTTAGTAAGTGAAAGAATGCTAAATTTGCATACCCCAAAGATAAAATTCTGAGTATTAACCCTAATTGTCTCAAAGTTGATGGGGCAATAATTTTTTTTATATCATACTCGAAATTAGCTCCTAACCCGGCTATAAATATTGTTAAACAAGATACAATTAGCAATACGCTTTGAATTGTAGATCCTTCAATTGCAGCTCTAAACCGAATTATAAGGTATACCCCTGCTGTAACAAGGGTAGAAGAATGGACCAAAGCCGATACTGGTGTGGGAGCAGCTATGGCAGCGGGTAGTCAAGCTGAAAATGGAATCTGGGCTCTTTTAGTTATAGCAGCAAGCATTAACAGTATTTTTAGCACAATTCAGTTATCTTCTATATAATATCTATATAATAAAAAATTTCACCTTCCTAGTCTTCTTATTAAGCCAATACTTAATAAAATGGCCACATCTCCAATTCGATTCGAAAGAATTGTTAATATGCCCGCATTAGCAGATTTTTCATTTTGGTAGTAAATTACTAGTGCATAAGAAACTAAACCTAACCCATCCCAGCCTAATAAAATCCTAATTAAATTAGGACTTAACACTATTATTCTTATTGACGCTACAAAAGCTAAAACAAGGTATATAAACCGATCAAAAGTTTTGTCACCATATATATACCTGCCCCTATAAAAAAGTACTCTTCTAGAGATCGCAAATACAAAACACATAAATATTAGAGAAATTCAGTCAAATACCAATGTAAATACAATAGAAGAGCTCCTGAGGCTTATTAATTCCCATTCAACCACATCTATTAACTCTCTATTAAGTTTTAAAATCCCCCTTAGCCCACAGTAAACAGATCTCGATATTAAAGTTAGTATTCTAATCTCATGTATAGAAATTTTTCAAATCATTCTTTATTAATTATTTATTCAGAGAGTACTCTCTTTTAATTAAAGATTTATTAAATTAAAAGTAAATTCGTGTTTATAATTATTACATTTAAGGGGAATCAATGTAAAAATAAAACCAAATATTCATGTACTTTCCCGGAGCAACATGAATATAAAGAGTTATAAAATACTCCGTGCTGCCTTAGGCTATATATATATAAAGTGTAAGACGCCCTAAAGAATGATAAAAATCCTACCCCCAGTAATCTAACTTTTCTTCAGCTTATAACCCTAATAATTAACCTGATCTCCCCTAATAAATTTAAAGAAGGAGGTCTTGCCATATTTCTCACTCTTAATAAAAATCACCATAAGCCTATTCTAGGTATAAAAGATAATAATCCTTTATTAACTAATAACCTCCGCCTTCCAATCCGCTCATACACAATATTCGCTAAACAAAATAATCCTGAAGAACACAAACCGTGTCCTACTATTAAAATTACACCTCCTGACAGCCCCCACCAACTAAAAATTACTAGCCCGCATAAAACCAATCTCATATGGGCGACAGAAGAATAGGCAATTAAAGACTTTATGTCCACTTGACGTAAACATATCAACCTAATAAAAATTCCCCCAATAAGTCCCAATCTGACCCAAACCCAACAAAATTCTTTATTGACTGCTTGAAATAAAACCAACACACGAATTAACCCGTACCCCCCTAGTTTTAATAAAACCCCAGCTAAAATTATTGACCCTGCAATTGGTGCCTCTACATGAGCCTTAGGTAGTCATAGATGAAATATGAATATAGGTAATTTTACTAAAAATGCTAAAATCGTGCTAACATATCATACTTTATCCAGATAGTGTATAGAATATATTACCTCTCTTAAACTAATTACTAGTGTCCCCCTAATAAAATATCAAATCAACAAAGACCTCAATAAAGGTAAAGAAAAAGCTAATGTATAAAAAAGTATATACACTCCTGCTTGAATGCGCTCAGGCTGGTATCCTCACCCTAAAATTAAAATTAAAGTAGGAATCAGGGACGCCTCAAACCTAATATAAAATATAAGATAATCTATGGAAGAAAACGTAATTATAAGAAATAATAATAATAATAAATTTACAAAAATGAATCTTGAATCAAAATTTATTAAATTTTTAATTTTCTGACTAGATAATAAAACTAATGATATGATTCACAGGCTTAAATAAATTAAAATATACCTAATATAATCAATACCAACTCTAAACCCTAGCTCATAAATATAAAAATTATGGTAACAACTTAAACTAAATAAAAATCCTAAAGAAAAAAGACTTGTTTGTACAACTCCTCAATCTTTATTAAATTTTATCAATAAAATTATAGGGAAAATAAATTTTAACACTCCAATAAATTAAACCTCGAAAAAATATCATTACCATGTCTTCGTACTATAAAAACCAACAAAGATAATCCTAAAGCCCCTTCACAGGCCGCAAGAGTTAAAAAAAATAAACAAAAAACTACCTCTCTTCCAACAGCAACTAATTGTATACTTAGTAATCAAAATACTCCTAATATTATAAACTCCAATCTTAATAAAGAATTTAATAGGTGCTTATGGTAAAAAATAAAACTTCATAGTCCACAAAATACTATAAAAAGAGAACTTAAAATTCACATATTTTCAAAATTTATCATTAGTTTTAATAGTTTAAGCAAAACTTTGGTCTTGTAAACCAACAATGAAATTTTTCTTAAAACTTCAGAGAGAAAGAAAATACTCTATCTTTAATTCCCAAAATTAATATTTTTGTTTAAACTACTCTCTGATATGACTTTAATAATTATTCCAATGACATTAATATTATCCTTGTTATTCACTCGTTTAATCCATCCCCTGTCCATAGGGTTGACCTTACTAGCACAAACAATTGCAGTATCCTTATTGACAGGGGTATCAACTTACTCATTTTGGTTTTCCTACATTTTATTTATAATTTTCTTGGGGGGCATGTTAGTGTTATTTATTTACGTTTCTTCTTTAGCTTCAAATGAATTCTTTTCCTTTTCCCTACTAAATTTTTTTTTTTATTTTACTGCTATTATTTTTTTTTCAATTCTACTGATGTCACTTGACTCCCTAATAGTACCCTTTCTAACGTCTACTCCCCCCTCAGTTAACACTATCTCAATTTCAACCCCCTTTATCATTAGTTGAATTTACAGAAGAACATTAATAAGATTCACTTTATTTATTATTATATACCTACTACTCACATTAATTGTAGTAGTAAAAATTACCAATCTCTTTAAGGGTCCTTTACGTCTCTCAGTCTAATGACAACACCGATACGCAAATCTCATCCTCTTTTTAAAATTGTAAATAATTCCTTAATTGATATGCCATTACCTAGGAATATTAGTACTTTTTGAAATTTTGGCTCTCTTTTAGGATTATGCCTTGTGGTTCAAATTTCCACTGGTTTATTTTTGTCAATACATTACACTGCACATGTCGACCTTGCCTTCTCTAGAGTAGCCCATATCTGCCGAGATGTAAATTATGGGTGATTACTTCGGACTATACACGCTAATGGGGGTTCTTTTTTCTTTATCTGTCTTTATATTCATATTGGACGAGGGATCTACTATGGCTCTTATATAATACTTCATGCATGGATAGTGGGGGTGGTTATTTTATTCATAACTATAGCAACTGCTTTCTTAGGGTATGTACTACCTTGAGGTCAAATATCGTTTTGGGGTGCAACAGTAATTACAAATTTATTCTCAGCTATCCCTTATATCGGGAATAATTTAGTTCAATGAATTTGGGGGGGATTCTCAGTAGACAACGCGACCTTAGTGCGATTTTTTACCTTTCACTTTGTCCTTCCTTTTATTATTGCTGCAGCAACATTAATTCATATTTTATTTTTACACCAATCAGGAGCTAATAATCCCTTAGGAATTTCAAGCCAGTTAGATAAAGTGCCATTTCATCCTTACTTCACATTTAAAGATATTGTTGGATTTATTGTTCTTTTCTCTATTTTACTAACTTTATCACTTATTAGCCCTTACCTACTAGGGGACCCAGATAATTTTATCACTGCTAATCCCTTAGTCACCCCTGCCCATATTCAACCAGAATGATATTTCTTATTTGCCTACGCTATTCTTCGGTCTATTCCAAATAAATTAGGAGGTGTAGTTGCTTTAGTGGCCTCAGTTGCAATTTTAATAATTCTGCCTTTTACCCATGTCTCTAATTTTCGTAGGTTAACATTCTACCCTTTAAATCAAATTATATTTTGGCTTCTTGTATCCGTTCTTCTGCTCCTAACTTGAATTGGGGCTCGCCCTGTGGAAGATCCTTATGTTATTACCGGACAAATCCTTACAGTTTTATACTTCTTTCTCTTTATTTTAAATCCTCTTACACTCATGTGATGAGATAAAATACTAAAATGGTTATTTAGTTTACATTTAAAACAAGTATTTTGAAAGTACTAAAAAAGAATTCCTATCTTAATAATCGCTAATATATCATTTTAATTATATATTAAACATATAGTAAAACATAATGCCTTTAACCCAATAAAAAATACTAAGTAATTAATAGAAACTGGTAGAAATCTCTTTCACGCTAAATATATTAGTTTATCATACCGCAACCGGGGGAGAGTTCCGCGGACTCAAACAAACACAAAAGCAATTATCATTGACTTTAAATAAAATAGTACACTGCAAGGTCTTCTCCCCAAAAAAATAATTACAAAAAGAACCCTTATAAATAAAATTCTAGAATATTCTGCTATAAAAATTAAAGCGAATCCCCCCCTTCTGTACTCAGTATTAAACCCTGATACTAATTCTGACTCCCCTTCGGCAAAATCAAAAGGAGTTCGATTAGTTTCAGCTAAACAAGACCTAAACCAAATTAATCTTAAAGGTAAAGAAATAAAAAAAAACCAAATAAAAGTCTGATATTTTATAAATAGCTCTAACCTGAACCCCCCTACTAATACAATAAAAGACAATAAAATTAAAGCCAATCTTACTTCATAAGAAATAGTTTGAGCTACTGCCCGTAAACTCCCCAGTATAGAATACTTACAATTAGAAGCTCACCCTGCCACTATTACACTATACACCCCTAGACTTAAACAACAAAAAAAAACTAAGATACTTATATTAAACCTAATAAGGCCTAATTCATACGGCATAACTACTCAAGCCAACAAAGATAAAAATAATCTAAATACTGGAGATAAATAATAAGCTAAGAAATTTGATAAAATAGGTAAAGTCTGTTCTTTACTAAATAGTTTTACAGCATCAGAAAATGGTTGTAAGATTCCCATATAACCTACTTTATTAGGTCCCTTACGAATTTGAATGTAGCCTAAAATTTTTCGTTCAAGTAAAGTTACAAAAGCTACTGCCACCAATACGCAAACAATTAATACTAAATAATTTACCACCTCTACTAATATCACAAAACAATTAGCTAAAATTGTTTTACTATTTATAGAAATTACTTCTATTTAACTAAATCCTAAATCTAGTACATATTATCTGACAAAATAGTATTTCATTGTATAAAATTTTTTCAACCACTTAATCCTTTCGTACTAAAGTGATTTATAAATTATCAAGAGATAGAAACCGACCTGGCTCTCGCCGGTCTGAACTCAAATCATGTAAAAAACTTAAAGGTCGAACAGGCCTTCTTTTTATAGCTGCTGCACTATAAAGATATTTTAATTCAACATCGAGGTCGCAAACTTCTTCTTCGATATGAACTCTCAAAAGAAATTACGCTGTTATCCCTAAAGTAACTTGGTCTTTAATCTTTAAAAAGGATCAATTAAAAAAAAACTCATTTATTATTGTATTAAGTTTAAGCAGTTATTATCAATTATACTTTCGTCGCCCCAACTAAATATATTTTTAAGACTAAATTTTTATACGTTCAATTTAATAAATTCTAATTAATATATAAAGCTTTATAGGGTCTTATCGTCCCCTTGAAAAATTTAAGCCTTTTCACTTAAAAGTTAAATTCTAATATAATAGCAGAGACAGGGTTTCTCTTGTCCGGCCGTTCATACAAGTTCTCAATTAAAGAACTAATGATTATGCTACCTTTGCACGGTCAGGATACCGCGGCTCTTTAACATTATATTATGTCAGTGAGCAGGCCAGACTATTAATACCTTCAAATAGACATGTTTTTGATAAACAGGCAGAGAATTAATTTGCCGAATTACTTTACTATTCCAAAATATTATTAAATTTTTTATATTATTTTACATATATTTTATTAACACAAATTATAATTTTACTAATAAACTCAATATTTCTTAACATTTATTGCTTAAGATAATAGTCTAATAATTTTAAAAGTTAAAGTAAATTATTTTAATTTTCCATCTCAGTTAAAACACTCTCTTATCTTGGCTACTTTTAAGCCTAGAAAAATAAATTACCTACCTAAACTATAACTTACTACTTTTAGAATAAGAAGCTAATACCTCCTACTCTTAGCCTTTAAATCATTATAATTTAAAACCTAAATTATATTTATTTGTTAGACAACCAGATATTGTAAAGCTCGTATAACATTTCATTTTTAATTTTATATTTAAAATTCTTTTACTACAGAAACTCTATTATAAAATTAGCTATATTTACTTCGGGATTATTACTAATATTTAACTTATTTGAACCCTCCCTGATACACAAGGTACAATTATTTATACTTACTATCTTAATTGTTATTTTAATTTTTCATAATTTCCCCTTCAGTACTTATTATCTATCGCCTAAAATAATTTTTATTAATCATTACTTATAAATAAATATTATTATTTTTTAAAAATCTTTTACCACTTAATATTTAAGCAAAATTTCAAATTTTTCAAAGCAAATCGACTTGCACGATAAACCTTTTCAACGTAAGTGAAATGTTATTCTAATTAACTATACTTTGTTGAACTAGGTTCACTTTCCAGTGAACCTACTATGTTACGACTTATCTCATTTTCATAATGAAAGCGACGGGCGATATGTACATGATTTAGAACTTATATCTACAAGGCATGTTAAACCTATTTTACAATCAAATCCTCCTTCTAAATTAAATTTTTTAATTTATCCGTAATAGTTCAATTTCTATTGTAACCCATTTTAACTTGGTTATTAGCTGCACCTTGATCTAATTTTATTGACATTATCAACTAATTCAATGATTTATTCTATAAAAATCATCTAATAATGACGGTATACAAGCTAAAAACAAAACCAAGTAAGATTATACGTGGTTTATCGATTCAAAAACAGGTTCCTCTGATAAGATTAAATCACCGCCAAATTCTTCAAATTTAAAGAAAATATCTATTAATAATTAGGTTTAATTAAAGTTATTTTTTAGTATAATAGGGTATCTAATCCTAGTTTAAATCTAAAGCTTTCTTGCTTCAATTAAAGTTATTAAATCTTCTCAGAAAAACAGCCTAATTTCACTTTTTATTTTCTTAGAACTAATATAACCTTTCATTTAACAATAAACCAATATTTCTTCACTTAGCCTTAAAGTCTAACCGCGAATGCTGGCACAATATTTAATCAGGCCTTAACCTATTACTAATTCATACAATTATATATTTTTTAATATTACATGCTGAGAATTGATGCTCCTATAGAATACATATATATTCATTCTAATTTTCACAACTTTTTATCTTAAATTAAAAGTAAATACTTACTATAACTCTCATACAATTTCAATAGGAACACAAAGATCAAAGAAAGAATCAAACTTTTAAAAAGAAATTTTTATAAATACTTATTAAAACATTAAAGTTTACAGTACAATAAAAAAMGAACTATTCATATAACTATTATATATACATAAATGTGTATACCATCTTACTATTATAAGTACTATAATTATATAAATGTATATATAAAATTTAAAATCATCGAAACAAAACCATATAAAAAAAAACCCACACAAATAGTCTAAAGAATATGGATAAGATAAATAATATATAAAAAAACTATAAGCTTCAAACACCTATAAAAATCATTTGAGTATCTCTAAATAAAAAAATACCTATCGACTATAAGCTTCAAACACCTATAAAAATCATTTGAGTATCTCTAAATAAAAATCCTACCAAAATAAGCTTTTAATAACCACATGCCTACATGACTTTATTCTTATGACCCCCAAATAATTACTAATTAGGCTGTTAAAAGAGAAGTAATTCCATGCTCCTTGCTCCTCTAATTTCTCTTCAGGAAAGAGAAGCAAGAATGGACCGCTGGAATTACTTCTAATATAAGGGGTCTATTATTATATGACCTTAATGAGATATAGAACTCTACTAGTATGTTTAATAATATTAAATAAATTGTATTCATTTAAATGTCTATATATATACACACACACACACAATATTATCTACCAATAAATTTCTTTTTTCTTTTTTACTAAAATTAAGGGTTAAATATTATTCTATGACACCTACTATTACTTAATATAGTGCCTGAGTTAAAAGGGTAGCTTTGATAGAGCTAATGATGTATTCTATATACCTATATTACACGTAATGGATTTACACCATTCCTTAAAAGATCAAAACTTCTTGTGCCCTATACACCAACGAATAATTTAAAAGATAAGCTAATTAAGCTAACGGGCTCATACCCCGTAAATGGAAGTTCAGTCCTTTCTCTTTTTAATGGTTTTTCCAATTTCTTCATTGTTATTTATAGTATCTTTATTATCGGGATCTATTTTATCAATCTCCTCCACATCTTGATTTGCAGCCTGAATTGGGTTAGAATTAAATTTTTTATCTTTTATTCCCCTTATTACCACAAAAATAAATTCTTATCTATCTGAAGCAGCCATCAAATACTTTCTAGTACAAGCCATAGCCTCTACAATTATTATTATATCGAGGTCTTTATTTATATTAACCCCTAACCTATCACACACACTTATTCTCTTATCTTTAATTTTAAAGCTTGGGGCTGCACCCTTTCATTTCTGGTTCCCTCAAATTATAGAAGGTTTAATGTGACCCCAAGCTATAATTCTCATGACCATTCAAAAAATTGCTCCCATGTTCTTAATATCTTATTTAAACATAAGTTCTATTTTAACTAATATTATTATCCTGTCAAGTATTATTTCAGCCTTAGTGGGAGCTATAGGTGGCCTAAATATTATAAGATTACGTAAGCTAATAGCATATTCTTCGATTAATCATATATCATGAATATTAGTGTCCATTTCACTCAATGATATGATGTGAATTAGCTACTTTACCTTTTACGCTTTAATTTCTTCTTCTGTAGTTATTTTACTCCACTCTCTCCAATCCTTCTCAATTTCAGATCTTATAAGACCAAATCGTACTAATTACTTCTTAAACTTGTTATTACCTATGAGCCTACTTTCCCTAGGTGGGCTACCCCCTTTCACTGGGTTTTTACCGAAATGAATGATGATTCAAATTATAATCTCAAATAATATATTAATGCCCTTAGCATTTTTATTATTTTCTAGATTACTTACCCTATATTTTTATCTTCGTATTTTAATTCCCTTTGCGCTTAGCTTTAATCCTATTCTAAATTTTAATGTAAAATACACTAGTTATATTTCTTTATCCTCATCTTTACCTCTGATCTCATTCTTTAATTTATTAGGAATTTTTTTACCCTTTCCGTTTCTAATCTTTTAGGACTTTAAGTTATCTAAACTGAAGGCCTTCAAAGCCTTAAAAAAAAGTAAATCCTTTTAAGCCCTAAGTTCTAGTGATTATCTCACATCTTTAGATTTGCAATCTAATGTTATTATTTTACTATAGAACCTAATAAGAAAGTTACTAACTTGTCACTAGATTTACAATCTAACGCTTTTTCTCGGCCACCTTATT